GGGCCTATCCGAAAGAGAATCCAGTACTTCTTGGGCGTGAATATCTGACCGCTAGAATTCGGCTCGGTCAACTGGAATGTGTATTATCCATATTTCTAATTGAGAAGACCCATCGACCTGAGACGAAGAGAAAGGTCTATCTATTTTATTTAGTTATTCAGTTAAACCAATGATTCGTTCTTGGAACAGATAGTAACAACCATTTCATCAGACATGCGTATTTTTTATTTTCCAATGGATTTACATCTTTCATTAATGGAAATTTTTTTATGTAGTGAGCAATAGGCTCTAATAGGCTCTGGTTGTTCGCTGTTCAAGAATTCTGGTTGAGGCAGTTCATACCACCCATACATAATACATAGTGTTTTGATCTAAGATTTTCATTTTTCCATGTTTCAGCGGTCAAAAATATGGAAGAAAAAAGTGTTTCCACGACTCTACCGCCCAGTCAATTCTGTTTCACTTAATCCCTGTGGCCACATATCTTTCCGGCTAAGGAATGGGAAATCTTTCTCCTGTTACATGAATCCAATTTTCATTTCATCCGGGAAAAGCCATCTTTTTCTCAACAATGTCTTTGTCATTTGATCCAATAGCGTTCTGTTAGATAGGAATAGATTTGATAAATACTGATAACTCTCAGATGGAGTATTAGAACGGAAAGATCCATTAGATAATGAACTGTTGGTTCTAAGCCATCTCTGTCGATTAATCAACAATTCGAAGTGCTTTTCTTGTGTATTCTTGATAAACCGGTGTTTAGATATAGATGTAGGAGGATCTGTTTGGGAAGTAAGAAGTCCCTTTGACATCTCTTCATCTGCAAAGAATTCTCGATGTGAAGAGACAAAAGGCTCATCTTTGAATAGGAAAAAGAGTGGATCTGCGGGGTCCCAAATGAATTGGCTTATTCGAAAAAAGCCTTGTTCTTTGGAAGATCTATCTCGTGTCTGGTACTGCACGGTTCCACTCTGTAAGAACTCCAACTCTTGAAGCTCATCCTCTTCGATCCGCTTGCCCCGAAATGACCTGGCCCAATAGGGAAATCCCAATTCATTGGGCCTTTCGGGGCAATCAAATAGAAAGCCCCAGGGGTGCCATATTCTAGGAGCCCAAACTATGTGATTGAATAAATCCTCCTCTATCTGTTGTGGGTCGAGGGCCCCATCCCCTTCTTCAAATCCCGATTCGTATTTTTCATAGAGAAATCTCTGATCAACGATAGAACAAGATCCATTTTGCATCATATCCATATCTAAGGGATTCCTCGGTTCGGGCCGAAGAAGCAATGTCACTCGATCATTATCAAACTGACTGTAATCTTTTTCTGTCCGTGAGGATCCCACCAGAGCGCCTTCTACTTCTAATAGGCCATGAACTAGATCAGAATCATTCTCAACGAGTCCATAAGAAGTGATCCCATTTTTTTCATCGGGTCGGGGTAGAGACCAAAGATCTTGAGCGACCGATCCGGCAGAACAACTCAAAAGATAAAGAAGTATCATTAATTTCTTCATATTCGTTCCAAGTTCGAAGTACCATTTGTACAAATAAGAACCCCCTTCATTACATGATTTCTTCTTCATATAGATAGATATAGGATCTATGGGGCAATTACTTAGAAGTACATTTTGTGCAACAGCCCTTCCTATCTGATAGAAAAGAATCCCATGATCCTGAATCGATCTTACCTGGGATCGCAAATTCCAAGTTTGTCTATGAAGAGCGGATCTAATTGTATTAGTGTCTATAATTGATTTCTTCTGTGTAATACTAATCGACAAGGCCTCATTGGTAAGTGCTACAAGATCTCGTGCATTGGAACCCATGGTTATGGACCCGAATCCATTAGTCTGGAACATTTTCTTTTCCAAGTGAAACCCTCTAGTATATAAAAGAGTGAAAAAATGCTTTCGTTGTTGTGGAATAAGAAGCCTTCGTATCTTAATGCATGTATTTAATTTATTCGTAGCTATTAGAGCGGGATCCACTTTTTGGGGAATATGAGTCGAAGCAATAACAAGAGTTTTTCTAGTGGAACATCTTTCACAATCCCTGGAGAGATAGTTCACTAATAGACCGAGGGATAAGTAATTCGACGCATTCACATCCAGATCATGAATGTTTGGAATCCATATTATGCAAGGAGACATTGCTTTTGCTAATTCGAATTGAAGGGTGATATAAAATGGGTCTATTTCCGGCATCATATCCATAGTTAGCGCATTCATCATAGTTAACAGCTCCGTATCAAGGTTGCAATCAATACCATCACTATCATCAATAAGAAAACCTTTAGGTTTGTTATCCAGGAACTTGTTCAGAAATACCGTAATTAAAGGAACATAGGAGTTTGTCACTAGGTATTTGACCAAATAGGATCGTCCAGTTCCTATAGAACCTATCACTAAAATACCCCTAGAGGGGGATAGGGATAAGCGGAGCGAAAAGGGTTGAAAACTATTAGCCCCACATGAGGTTTGTGAATAAGCGATTGTCT